TATTTTTTTTTAATGAATTAAAAAAGAGAGTGGTTTTATTCGAAGCGCTTCGTGATTTTCAACCAATTATGTGCTTCAATATAATTACCTGGAGTAAGCGCTATAGCTTGTTTCCAATACTCAGCAGCTTGATCGGACCAAGCTTCCGCAATTTCAGAATCACCCTGTAGAATGGCCTGTTCTCCCCGGTCGGAATAGGTGGTTCCTTCCCTTAGAACCGTACTTGAGAGTTTCCTATCTCATACGGCTCAAAAATCTATTCTTTTTGTGTCCTATCTTAATCTACCCTATGCTAACTGAATTAGATTTCTCATAAACCTATCCCATTTTTTCTTGGGTTAACCAGAAGAAGTTAATTACATAAGTTTCAAACCCTAATTTTGATCAATAATCAGAATCAGTTTGATCTTTTCTCCCACCTTCAGAAGAATGAAGCATAGGTATCCCCACAATATCGTTAGAATTTTCTGAAAGGTAACTATCTCGGTTTCATATATGGAATTCATATAGAATCTTTGAAAAAGACTTTTTTCCATAAGAAAAAAGAACTTACTATCTTTGGGATCTGATGCTACACCGCTGCTCAATACCTTAGTGGATCGACTCTATTACATAAGTTGATTCCTAACTTTTGTCCCATATCATGACATAAGTAAGCAGTTCTTAACTGTATCGACTCAATAGCTCGCTAATTGATCTTTACGGTGCTTTCTCTATCAATTTGATCCTTTATCCATAGAATATAGTATATAGGCTGCACTCATTTTTTTTTTTTTTTTTTTTCTTCCTATTTTGGTTCTCGTGAAGTCTCTTTCCTTGCTACAGCTGATAAAAATCGTTGCTTTGGACGATGCATTATGTAGAAAGCCTATTTTTTCTAGTATTTACTAGCCAATTTGATCTTTGCTTTTTTTCCTTATTTCTATAGTGGAGATAGTCGCACGTAATGACAGATCACGGCCATATTATTAAAAGCTTGTGGTAAGAATGGGTTTCGTTCTAGTGCCCGGAAATAATATTCCAAAGCCTTTGTATGCTCTCCATTGCTTGTGTGTATAAGGCCTATGTTATAGAGTATATAACTTCGATCATAGGGATCAATTTCTGGTCGCGTAGCTTCATAATAATTCTGTAAAGCTTCCGCATAATTTCCTTCGGATTGAGCCAACATCCGTTACGGTCGTTCATTCTATTCAAAAAATCTCCGTTCCAGAACCGTACATGAGATTTTCATCTCATACGGCTCCTCCCTTCTGCGCATAGTACTAAGGGGAATAATCCATAGAATAAAAATTGAACTATTCTCATCTCATTATGAACTGAAAGGAACTAGTATTTTTACAAGAAATCTCTAGCCAGCCTTCCCGCAAGAGGTTTTTTCTTAACACCAATCATATTAGTGTTAGATATAAATGGTAACTCCAACAATTTCTTTGTTCTCAACGCCTTCTATTTCCAGGAATTAGTCACTTCAACGATCTTTGATGGTTATACGGGTATCCAAAGTACAAACGAGATGGATGTTTGTTGTCCCAACCATTCTTGTTAGTCCCGATACCGATAAGGAAAGGGGGAATTTATAACAAAGTTTTTGTGTTGTTGATTCCTAGGTGTAGTGCTTTTTCCCTTATGCCGTCTATTGGTACTAATGTAGTGTAGGATTGACCCGCAATACAGAACCCATAGGTGTAACCTTTCGCTCAATACTCAAATCAACAATTGAAACATCTGAGGCTGCATCAATCGAGGATACACGATAGAAGGAATTGTTCTATCTCCAAACTTCACCTTCACCGAGCGTAGGTTTATTTCAAGAATTTCGTTCTTTCTATACCGAACCGCGTCTCTTTCTCGTAAGACTGAGGTGAGGGCTAAAAAAAACAAGAAAAAAGAATCAAATCGCACCATCTCTGTAATAGGTAAATGCCTTTTTTTCTCCTGAAGTTGTCGGAATTATTCGTAATAAGATATTGGCTACAATTGAAGAGGTCTTATCAATAAAATTTCCATTTATATGAGATCTAGGCATAATTAGCAATCCATTCTAGAATTCTTTTCATTACCCCTCGGGGAAAATGATCCCACAAACAAAGCAAAGGAATTATACAGTACGAAATAACATAAAAACAGACTAATTTTATTCTAATAAATAGATATTAAATAGATATGGGCTTTCCACTTAAATTGTCCCCTTTTGTTTGGGAAAGATATGAGATATTGGAATCAGATTGATTTCATTCCCATTTTTGTAGTATACCAATGAGTGGAACTATTACTATTTCATCTAAGTTAAATAACCAAGGACTTTTTTTACTACAGATTCTAATAACTCGAGAAGTTTTGATTTGGTTATGATCCAAAGAGAAAAAAGAATGGAATAATCATTCCATGAAAAAATAGAGTAGAGTAACCATACCTTCTGTTTGCATAACGTGTATACACCACGCCATACAATCGAAATATCAAAATCCATGGGACGATTCATAAATTTGGAATAGAT